CCTTTTGCTTCTCTAATTTCGTTCTTTATCATAAAAGTTTTCCCCCGCCAATGAATGATAAGTGCCTAGGTGAAGTATAGTATAAGAAAAGTCAGAAAAGTCTAAGTCTTATTAGTATACTCTAAAAAGAAAATAAATATACCTATACTCTTACTATACTTACTATAAGATAAAAGATAAAGACTCTTAAGTCTAAATACTATTAAGATAAGGCTTTTCTTTTCATATGAATACTTAGTAGAACGACTAACGACGAGATTTATTATCGTTTCTCGCGTGTCTCACGAAAGTTAGAGTAGGTGCGAATTCTCCCAATTTGTGACCGACCATACGATCTGTGATATAAATAGGTAAATGTTCCTTTCCATTATGAATAGCGATTGTATGGCCAATCATTGTGGGTATAATGGTAGATGCCCGAGACCAAGTCACTATGATTTCTTTCTCCTCCCTCCTGTTGAGTTTTTCAATTCTTCCCAATAAATGATTAGCTACAAAAGGATTTTTTTTTAGTGAACGTGTCACGGCTGATTACTCCTTTTTTTACATTTTTTAAATTGGCATTCTATGTCCAATATCTCGATCTTAATCTGAAGTCTAATGATGAATGGAAAAAAGAGAAAATCCTTTAGCTAGATAAGGGAAGGGGCGGATGTAGCCAAGTGGATCAAGGCAGTGGATTGTGAATCCACCATGCGCGGGTTCAATTCCCGTCGTTCGCCCATCACATTATTTCCAATTCCAAAGATTCGATTTTCAATGTTCCTATTTACGGCGACGAAGAATAAAACTATCACTATATTTGTTCCTTTTCCTACTTCTTCTTCCAAGCGCAGGATAACCCCAAGGGGTTGTGGGTTTTTTTCTACCAATTGGGGCTCTCCCTTCACCGCCCCCATGGGGATGGTCTACAGGGTTCATAACTACTCCTCTTACTACAGGACGCTTACCTAGCCAACACTTAGATCCGGCTCTACCCAAACTTTTTTGGTTCACCCCAACATTACCCACTTGTCCGACTGTTGCTAAGCAGTTTTTGGATATCAAACGGACCTCCCCAGATGGTAATCTTAATGTGGCCGATTTACCCTCTTTTGCAATCAGTTTCGCTACAGCGCCTGCTGCTCTAGCTAATTGTCCACCTTTTCCAAGTGTGATTTCTATGTTATGTATGGCCGTGCCTAAGGGCATATCGGTTGAAGTAGATTCTTCTTTTTTATCAATCAAAACCCCTTCCCAAACTGTACAAGCTTCTTCCAAAGCATACGGCTTTCTAGATGTATATGATGATATCTAGACAGATGGATCTTATATGAATCGTATGATGAAGTACCACGTGAGTGGATATATAGGAATCCAAATCTGCCGAATCACTCATGTTATGATCTTCTACATCCTAGGTCTCCCCGTTCCGTCATCTGGCTTATGTTCTTCATGTAGCATTCAGACCGGATGACTCTATGAAATTACGTCGATACTTCCACATATTACGGGTAACGTAGGAGACATCTCTATTTTTCCCCGGAGGGTCTTTCTAATTACCACTGCTTAACTTTCAATTCGCCTCTGACCATCAAATGAAATGTGAATAACCCGTCCTCCTCTCTTTGAAACAAGGGGCGCTTCCGGTTCTGTGCGCGCTTCAAACAATTTTGTCTTCTCCATATTACCATATCTCTAGAGTCAATAATTTTCTATGAGGAACTACTGAACTCAATCACTTGCTGCCGTTACTCAACAGTTTTCTGTTGAGGTCTATCCCGTAGAGGTACTCCAATTGGATCAGTGATCGATTTCTAGGTTTCGTCGTAAACCTAATTGGTTACTTCCAATTACGTAAATCAATAGTTCAAACCGCACTCAAAGGTAGGGCATTTCCCATTGATATAGGAACTTCTGTACCAGAAACAATGGTATCTCCAATTATAGCCCCTCTGGGATGTAAAATATATCTCTTCTCACCATCCCCATAGTGTATGAGACAAATGTATGCATTTCGATTAGGGTCATATTCTATGGTTACGATTCTACCAGATATCTCTTTTTCATTCCGTCGAAAGTCGATTTTACGGTATAGACGCTTATGACCTCCCCCTCTATGCCCTGCGGTAATGATCCCTCTGGCATTACGACCTTTACCACAACGATGCTGTCCATAGATCAAATTATTTCGTGGATTGGATTTCACTTGACTGTCTACGGCTCCATTGCGTGTGCTCGAGGTAGAAGTTTTGTATAAATGTATTGCCGTGTTATTAAGTCTTTTGCTTTAAGTTCTTTTCTCTATAAGAGGTGGAATAGAATAACCCGGTTGAAGCGTAATGATCATACGTCTGTAATGCATTGTATGTCCCATAATAGGTCCCATCCTTCTACCCTTTCCCGGGAGTCGATGACTATTCATAGCTATTACCTTGACACCAAAGAAGAGTTCGACCCAATGCTTTATTTCTGTCCTAGTTGATCCTGATTCGACATTAGAAGTATATTGATTGTTCCCCAATAACCGAATACTTTTTTCTGTAAATACTGCATATTTGATTCCATCCATAAATCCATTTTATTCCCTATGAGTTCCAGTATCGATAAGAATTCTAGTTCTTACTGTTCATATGTTATGGTATGAATATACCATACCAATTCGCTATGTATGGATGATGAGATTCCATTGATACAGAGTCAATTCCAATAGACTTATTGAATGTTCCCATTGGCGTGCATCCAGCAGGAATTGAACCTACGAATTTGCCAATTATGAGTTGGGCGCTTTAACCATTCAGCCATGGATGCTTAACAGGGATCATCGTACATCGTGAATAACCAAATTCCAATTGAAATGAAATCTTTAGGAGGAATCAATGAAACGACATCAATTCAAATCCTGGATATTCGAATTGAGAGAGATCAAGAATTCTCACTATTTCTTAGATTCATGGATCAAATTCGATTCAGTGGGATCTTTCACTCACATTTTTTTCCACCAAGAACGTTTTATGAAACTCTTTGACCCCCGAATTTGGAGTATCCTACTTTCACGTGATTCACAGGGTGCAACAAGCAATCGATATTTCACGATCAAAGGTTTAGTACTGCTTGTAGTAGTGGTCCTTCTATCTCGTATTAACAATCGAAAGATGGTCGAAAGAAAAAATCTCTATTTGATGGGGCTTCTTCCTATACCTATGAATTCCATTGGACCCAGAAAGGAGACATTGGAAGAATCTTTTTGGTCTTCCAATAGAAATAGGTTGATTGTTTCGCTCCTGTATCTTCCAAAAGGGAAAAAGATTTCTGAGAGTTGTTTCATGGATCCGCAAGAGAGTACTTGGGTTATCCCAATAAAGAAAAAGCGTATCATGCCTGAATCTAACCGGGGTTCGCGGTGGTGGAGGAACCGGATCGGAAAAAAGAGGGATTCTAGTTGTCAGATATCTAATGAAACCGTAGCTGGAATTGAGATCTTATTCAAAGAGAAAGATAGCAAATATCTGGAGTTTCTTTTTTTATCCTATACGGATGATCCGATCCGCAAGGACCATGATTGGGAATTGTTTGATCGTCTTTCTCCGAGGAAGAAACGAAACATAATCAACTTGAATTCGGGACAGCTATTCGAAATCTTAGGGAAAGACTTGATTTGTTATCTCATGTCTGCTTTTCGTGAAAAAAGACCAATTCAGGGGGAGAGTTTCTTCAAACAACAAGGAGCTGGGGCAACTATGCAATCCAATGATATTGAGCATGTTTCTCATCTCTTCTCGAGAAACAAGTGGGGTCTTTCTTTGCAAAATTGTGCTCAATTTCATATGTGGCAATTCCGCCAAGATCTCTTCGTTAGTTGGGGGAAGAATCAGCACGAATCGGATTTTTTGAAGAACGTCTCGAGAGAGAATTGGATTTGGTTAGACAATGTGTGGTTGGTAAACAAGGATCGGTTTTTTAGCAAGGTACGGAATGTATTGTCAAATATTCAATATGATTCCACAAGATCTATTTTCGTTCAAGTAACGGATTCTAGCCAATGGAAAGGATCTTCTTCTGATCAATCCAGAGATCATTTTGATTCCGTTAGAAATGAGAATTCAGAATATCACACATTGATCGATCAAACAGAGATTCAGCAACTAAAAGAGAGATCGATTCTTTGGGATCCTTCCTTTCTTCAAACGGAACGAACAGAGATAGAATCAGATCGATTCCCGAAATGCCTTTTTGGATCTTCCTCCATGTCCTGGCTATTCACAGAACCTGAGAAGCGGATGAATAATCATCTGCTTCCGGAAGAAATCGAAGAATTTCTTGGGAATCCTACAAGATCAATTCGTTCTTTTTTCTCTGACAGATGGTCAGAACTTCATCTGGGTTCGAATCCTACTGAGAGGTCCACTAGAGATCATAAATTGTTGAAGAAAAAACAAGATGTTTCTTTTGTCCCTTCCAGGCGAGCGGAAAAGAAAGAAATGGTTGATATATTCAAGATAATTACGTATTTACAAGATACCGTCTCAATTCATCCTTCGGAACCATATCACATCCCGAATCTGGTTCCGAAGGATGAACCGGATATGGACAGTTCCAATAAGATTTCATTCTTGAACAAAAATCCATTTTTTGATTTCTTTCATCTATTCCATGACCGGAACAAAGGGGGATACGCGTTACGCCACGATTTTTTTGAATCAGAAGAGAGATTCCCAGAAATGGCGGATCTATTCACTCTATCAATAACCGAGCCGGGTCTGGTGTTTCATAGGGGATTTGCCTTTTCTATTGATTCCTACGGGTTGGATCAAAAAAGATTCTTGAATGAGGTATTCAACTCCAGAGATGAATCGAAAAAGAAATTGGTTCTACCTCCTCTTTTTTATGAGGAGAATGAATCTTTTTCTCGAAGGATCAGAAAAAAATCGGTCCGGATCTACTGCGGGAATGAGTTGGAAGATCCCAAACTAAAAACAGCGGTATTTGCTAGCAACAACATAATGGAGGCAGTCAATCAATATAGATTGATCCGAAATCTCCAATATTATGGGTACATAAGAAATGTATCGAATCGATTCTTTTTAATGAATAGATCCGATCGCAACTTCGAATATGGAATTCAAAGGGATCAAATAGGAAATGAGACTCTGAATCATATAACTATAATGAAATATACGATCAACCAACATTTATCGAATTTGAAAAAGAGTCAGAAGAAATGGTTTGATCCTCTTATTTCTCGAACTGAGAGATCCATGAATCAGGATCCTGATGCATATAGATACAAATGGTCCGATGGGAGCAAGAATTTCCAGGAACATTTGGAACATTTCGTTTCTGAACAGAAGAATCCTTTTCAAGTAGTGCAAGTAGTGTTCGATCAATTACGTATTCATCAATATTCGATTGATTGGTCCGAGGCTATCGACAAAGAAGATTTGTCTAAGTCACTTCGTTTCTTTTTGTCCAAGTCACTTCTCTTTTTGTCCAAGTCACTTCGTTTCTTTTTGTCCAAGTCACTTCCCTTTTTCTTTGTGAGTATCGGGAATATCCCCATTCATAGGTCCGAGATCCACATCTATGAATTGAAAGGTCCGAATGATCAACTCTGCAATCAGTTGTTAGAATCCATAGGTGTTCAAATCGTTCATTTGAAGAAATTGAAACCCTTCTTATTGGATGATCATGATACTTCCCAAAGACCAAAATTCTTGATCAATGGAGGAACAATATTACCATTTTTGTTCAAAAAGATACCAAAGCGGGTGATTGACTCATTCCATACTAGAAAGAACCGCAGGAAATCCTTTGATAACACGGATTCCTATTTCTCAATGATATCCCACGATCGAGACAATTGGCTGAATCCCGTGAAACCATTTCATAGAAGTTCATTGATATCTTCTTTTTATAAAGCAAATCGACTTCGATTCTTGAATGATCCACATCACTTCTGGTTCTATTGTAACAAAAGATTCCCCTTTGATGTGGAAAAGACCCGTATCAATAATTATGATCTTACATATGGACAATTCCTCAATATCTTGTCCATTCGCAACAAAATCTTTTCTTTGTGCGTCGGTAAAAAAGGATCTCTTTTTTTGGAGAGAGAGACTATTTCACCAATCGAGTCACAGGTATCTGACATCTTCATACCTAATGATTTCCCACAAAGTGGTGATGAAACGTATAACTTGTACAAATTGTACAAATCTTTCCATTTTCCAATTCGATCCGATCCATTCGTTCGTGGAGCTATTTACTCGATCGCAGACATTTCTGCAACACCTCTAACAGAGGAACAAATAGTCAATTTGGAAAAAACTTATTGTCAGCCTCTTTCAGATATGAATCTATCTGATTCAGAAGGGAATAACTTGCATCAGTATCTCAGTTTCAATTCAAACATGGGTTTGATTCACACTCCATGTTCTGAGAAGTATTTACCATCCGGAAAGAGGAAAAAACGGAGTCTTTGTCTAAAGAAATGCGTTGAGAAAGGGCAGATGTATAGAACCTTTCAACGAGATAGTGCTTTTTCAAATCTCTCAAAATGGAATCTGTTCCAAACATATATGCCATGGTTCCTTACTTCGACAGGGTGCAAATATCTCAATTTCACCCTTTTAGATACTCTTTCAGACCCATTGCCGATACTGAGTAGTAGTCAAAAATTTGTATCCATTTTTCATGATATGATGCATGGATCAGATATATCACGGCCAATTCCTCAGAAGATTCTTCCACAATGGACTCTGATAAGTGAGATTTCGAGTCAATGTTTACAGAATCTTCTTCTGTCCGAAGAAATGATTCATCGAAATAATGAGTCACCCGTTCCATTGATATGGGCACATCTGAGATCAACAAATGCTCGGGAGTTCCTCTATTCCATCTTTTTCCTTCTTCTTGTTGCTGGATATCTCGTTCGTATACATCTTCTCTTTGTTTCCCGAGCCTCTAGTGAGTTACAGACAGAGTTAGAAAAGATCAAATCTTTGATGATTCCATCATACATGATGGAATTTCGAAAACTTCTGGATAGGTATCCTACATCTGAACTGAATCCTTTCTGGTTAAAGAATCTCTTTCTAGTTGTTCTGGAACAATTAGGAGATTCTCTGGAAGAAATACGGGGTTCTGCTTCTGGTGGCAACATGCTATTGGGTGGTGGTCCCGCTTATGGGGTCAAATCAATACGTTCTAAGAAGAAATATTGGAAGATCAATCTCATCGATCTTGTAAGTATCATACCAAATCCCATCAATCGAATCATTTTTTCGAGAAATACGAGACATCTAAGTCGTACAAGTAAAGAGATCTATTCATTGATAAGAAAAAGAAAAAACGTGAACGGTGATTGGATTGATGAGAAAATAGAATTCTGGGTCGCGAACAGTGATTCGATTGATGATGAAGAAAGAGAATTCTTGGTTCAGTTCTCCACCTTAACGACAGAAAAAAGGATTGATCAAATTCTATTGAGTCTGACTCATAGTGATCATTTATCAAAGAATGACTCTGGTTATCAAATGATTGAACAACCGGGATCAATTTCCTTACGATACTTAGTTGACATTCATCAAAAGGATCTAATGAATTATGAGTTCAATAGATCCTGTTTAGCAGAAAGACGGATATTCCTTGCTCATTATCATACAATCACTTATTCACAAACCTTGTGTGGGGCTAATATTTTTCATTCCCCATCTCCTCATGGAAAACCCTTTTCGCTCCGCTTAGCCCTATCCCCTTCTAGAGGTATTTTAGTGATAGGTTCTATAGGAACTGGACGATCCTGTTTGGTCAAATACCTAGCGACAAACTCCTATGTTCCTTTCATTACGGTATTTCCGAACAAGTTCCTGGATGACAAGACTAAAGGTTATCCTATTGATGATATCGATATTGATGATAGTGACGATATTGATGATAGTAATGATGACCTTGATATTGATACGGAGCTGCTAACTATGACGAATGTGCTAACTATGTATATGACGACGAAAATAGACCGATTTGATATCACCCTTCAATTCGAATTAGCAAAAGCAATGTCTCCTTGCATAATATGGATTCCAAACATTCATGATCTGCATGTTAATGAGTCGAATTACTTATCCCTCGATCTATTAGAGAACTATCTCTCCAGGGATTGTGAAAGATGTTCCACTGGAAAGATTCTTGTTATTGCTTCGACTCATATTCCCCAAAAAGTGGATCCCGCTCTAATAGCTCCAAAGAAATTCAATACATGCATTAAGATACGAAGGCTTCTTCTTCTACAACAACGAAAGCACTTTTTCATTCTTTCATATACTAGAGGATTTCACTTGGAAAAGAAGATGTTCCATACTAACGGATTCGGGTCCATAACCATGGGTTCCAATGCGCGAGATCTTGTAGCACTTATCAATGAGGCCCTATCAATTAGTATTACACAGAAGAAATCCATTATAGAAACTAATACAATTAGATCAGCTCTTCATAGAAAAACTTGGGATTTTCGATCCCAGATAAGACCGGTTCAGGATCATGGGATCCTTTTCTATCAGATAGGAAGGGCTGTTACACAAAATGTACTTCTAAGTAATTGCCCCATAGATCCTATATCTATCTATATGAAGAAGAAATCATGTAAGGGAGGGGATTCTTATTTGTACAAATGGTACTTCGAACTTGGAACGAGCATGAAGAAATTAACGATACTTCTTTATCTTTTGAGTTGTTCTGCCGGATCGGTCGCTCAAGATCTTTGGTCTTCATCCAGACACGATGAAAAAAATTGGATCACTTCTTATGGATTCGTCGAGAACGATTCTGATCTAGTTCATGGCCTATTACTATTATTACTCTTAGAAGTAGAAGGCGCTCTGGCTCTGGCGGGATCCTCACGGACAGAAAAATCTTGCAGTCAGTTTGATAATAATCGAGTGACATTACTTCTTCGGTCCGAACCAAGGAATCAGTTAGATATGATGCAAAATGGATCTTGTTCTATCGTTGATCAGAGATTTCTATATGAAAAATACGAATCGGAGTTTGAAGAAGGGGAAGGGGCCCTCGATCCGCAACAGATAGAGGAGGATTTATTCAATCACATAGTTTGGGCTCCTAGAATATGGCGATTTGATTGTATCGAAAGGCCCACTGAATTGGGATTTCCCTATTGGACTGGGTCATTTCGGGGCAAATGGATCATTTATCATAAAGAGGATGAGCTTCAAGAGAATGATTCGGAGTTCTTGCAGAGTGTAACCATGCAGTACCAGACACGAGATAGATCTTCCAAAGAACAAGGCTTTTTTCGAACAAGCCAATTCATTTGGGACCCTGCGGATCCATCCTTTTCCCTATTCAAAGATCAGCCCTCTGTCTCTGTGTTTTCACGTCGAGAATTCTTTGCAGATGAAGAGATGTCAAAGGGGCTCATTGCTTCCCAAACAAATCCTCCTACATCTATATATAAACGCTGGTTCATCAAGAATACGCAAGAAAAGCACTTCGAATTGTTGATTCATCGCCAGAGATGGTTTAGAACCAATAGTTCATTATCTAATGGATCTTTCCGTTCTAATACTCTATCCGAGAGTTATCAGTATTTATCAAATCTGTTCCTATCTAACGGAACGCTATTGGATCAAATGACAAAGACATTGTTGAGAAAGAGATGGCTTTTCCCGGATGAAATGAAACATTTGATTCATGTAACAGGAGAAAGATTCCCCATTCCTTAGCCGTAAAGATATGTGCCCATGAAAAGGGGATTAAGTGGAACAGAATTGGCCGGATGGTAGAGTCGTGGAAACACTTGTTTCTTCCATCTTTTTGGCCTTAGCTCCATGGAACAATATGCTACTGCTGAAACATGGAAGAATTGAAATCTTAGATCACTATGTGTGGATGATATGAACTGCCTAAACAAGAATTCTTGAACGGCGAAAGAGCCTATTACTCGCTACATCAAACAATTTATACTAATGAAACCATGTCAATCCATCGGAAAATACGCATGTCCGCTGAAATGGTTGTTGCTATCTGCTCCAATAACGAATCATTGGTTTCATTGAATAACTAAAGAAGATAGATAGACCTTTCTCTTCGTCTCAGGTCGATGGATCTCCTCAATTGGAAGATCTCCCATATGGATAATACACATTCCAGTTGACCGAGCCTAATTCTAATTGCTTTGTTCCGAAGCAAAGATATCCACGTAGGCGGGTTCGTCCTATTCAGATATTCACGACCAAGAGGTACGATCCTCTTTCGGATAGGCTGGAATGCCAACAGACGTCTGTCTATTCTCTAATTCACCCGACCCCATTTTAAGAACGTCTAGTGCCAAAGTCACTGAATGGGTAAGTCGCCAATCCCTAATGTAATGTACTTTCTTTGCTGGGTTACGGGTACTGGTGGGTATTTTACCAGAGGTTTCTATCAATCTACCTTGTGCGATTTCTGTTGAATCCTATACTCGGGGGGTGCGCGCAGGGTGGACGATTTCCAAACGGACTCCTATAGAGAAGATCACCAAGATT